TTTTATCCAAACATTAATTGGTCGTGTAGTAGCAGACGATATATATATAGGCTCACGATGTCTTGCCATTCGAAATCAAGATATTGGTATTGGACTTGTCAATCGATTCATAACTTTTCAAACACAACCCATCTTGATCCGAACTCCCTTTACTTGTAAGAGTACGTCTTGGATCTGCCGATTATGTTATGGTCGGAGCCCTACTCATGGTGATCTCGTCGAATTGGGAGAAGCTGTAGGTATTATTTCGGGTCAATCTATTGGGGAACCTGGCACTCAACTAACATTGAGAACTTTTCATACTGGTGGAGTATTCACAGGGGGTACTGCAAAACATGTGCGAGCCCCTTCTAATGGAAAAATCACATTCAATGAGGATTTGGTTCATCCCATACGTACACGTCACGGGTATCCCGCTTTTCTATCTTCTATAGACTTGTATGTAACTATTGAGAGTGAGGGTGAGGATATTCTACATAACGTGACTATTCCACCAAAAAGTTTTATTTTAGTTCAAAACGATCAATATGTAGAATCCGAACAAGTGATTGCTGAGATTCGCGCGGGAACATACACTTTGAATTTTAAAGAGAGGGTTCGAAAACATATTTATTCTAACTCAGAGGGAGAAATGCACTGGAGTACTGATGTATATCATGTACCTGATTTTACATATAGTAATGTACATCTCTTACCGAAAACAAGTCATTTATGGATATTATCAGGAGGCTCGTACAGATCTAGTGTAGTCCCTTTTTCAATCCATAAAGATCAAGATCAAATGAATGTTTATTTTATTTCTGCCAAAGGAAAACTCATTTCTAGCTTTTCAGTAAATACAGTAAATAATGATCAAGGAAAAGACAAATTGCTTACTTCGGTTCTTTTTGATAAAAAAGAAAGCAGTATTCCTGATTATTCAGAATTGAATCGAATCATAGATAGGGATCATTGTAATCTCCTATTTCCTTCTATTCTCCACAAAAATTATGATTTATTTTTATTAGCAAAAAGGCGAAGAAATAGATTCATCGTTCCATTGAAATGGATTCAAGAACAAGAAAAAGAACCACAGCCTCGTTCTAGTATTTCGATTGAAATGCCGATAAATGGTCTTTTTCGGAGAAATAGTATTCTTGCTTATTTTGATGATCCTCAATACAGAAGAAAGAGTTCGGGAATTACTAAATACGGGACTATAGGCTTGCATTCAATCCTCAAAAAAGAAGATTCTGAAACTGAGTATGGAGAAGTCAAAGAACTGAAGCCAAAATACCAAATGAAAATAGATCGATTTTTTTTCATTCCCGAAGAGGTGCATATTTTACCCGAATCTTCTTCCATAATGGTACGAAACAATAGTATTATTGGAATAAATAAAGGAATCACTTTAAATACAAGAAGCCGAATAGGCGGATTGGTCCGCATGGAGAAAAAAAAAAAAAAGATTGAACTTAAAATTTTTTCTGGAGATATCCATTTTCCTGTAGAGATGGATAAGCTATTCCGACACAGTAGCATCTTGATACCACCTGGAAGGGTAAAAAAAAAATTTAAAGAATCAAAAAAATTGAAAAATTGGATCTATGTCCAATGGATCATACCTACTAAGAAAAAATATTTTGTTTTGGTTCGACCCGTAATCATATATGAAATAGCGGACGGTATAAATTTAGAAACACTTTTTCCCCAGGATTCATTGCAGGAAAAGGAGAGTCTAAAACTTAGAGTTGTAAATTATATTCTTTATGGAAATGGAAAACCGATTTGTGGAATTTCCGGAACCAATATTCAATTAGTTCGTACTTGTTTAGTCTTGACCTGGGACCAAGACAACAAAAGTTCTTCGTTAGAAGAAGCCCATGCTTCCTTTGTTGAAGTAAGTGCAACTGGTCTGATTCGAGATTTCCTAAGAATCAACTTAGTGAAATCGCATATTTCTTCTATTTCTTATATAAGAAATAGAAGAAAAAGAAATGATCCGTTAGGGCCCGGATTGATCTCGGATAATAGGTCAGATCATACCAATCCGTTTTATTCTATTTATTCCACGGAAAGGATTCAACAATCACTTAGACAAAATCAAGGAACTATTCATACGTTCTGGAATAGAAGTAAGGAATCTCAATCTTTGATAATTTTGTCATCAACTAATTGTTTTCAAATGGGTCCATTCAACGATGTAAAACATTACAATGGGATAAAAGAATCAATTAAAAAAAATCCTCGAATTTCAATCAGGAATTCGTTAGGAACTTTAGGAACAGCCTGTCAAATTGTGAATTTTTATTACCTTTTAAAAACTCATAATCAGATCTCGGTAATTAAATATTTGCAACTTGACAATTTAAAAGAGACTTTTCAAGTATTTAAAATTTTTTTACTTACATATTTTTTAATGGATGAAACCGGGAGAATTTATAATTCCAATTCATGCAGTAACATCCTTTTGAATCCATTCAACTTAAATTGGCATTTTTTCCATCATAATTATTGTGAA